GATATCGGGAATATTTGGAGTTTGGTCTCTGATGACACCTTTTTAGTTAGAGATAGTAATGGTGACAATTATTCTGTCTATTTTGATATTGAAAATCAGATTTTTGAGATTGACAATGATAGTTCTTTTATGTTTATGAGTGAATTAGAAAGTTTTTTTTCTAGTTATTTGAATAGTGGGTCCAAGAACTACTATTATCATTACATGTATGATACTCAATCTAGTTGGAATAATCACATTAATAGTTGCATTAATAATTATCTTCATTTTGAAGTTAGTATTAATAGTTCTATTTCAGGTGATACCGATTATTACAGTAACAGTTATAATTATAGTTTCATTTATACTGAAAGTAGTGAAAGTGGGAATTCGAGTATAAAAACTAGTAATAATGGCAGGGATCTCAAGATAAGAGAAAAGTCTAATAATTTCGATATAAATAAAAGATACAAACATTTATGGGTTCAATGCGAAAATTGTTATGGATTAAATTATAAAAAATTTTTTAAGTCAAAAATGAATATTTGTGAACAGTGTGGATATCATTTGAGAATGAGTAGTTCAGATAGAATCGAACTTTTGATTGATTCGGGCACTTGGGATCCTATGGATGAAGAGATGGTCTCTATGGACCCTATTGCATTTCATTCAGAGGAAGAACCTTATAAAGATCGTATTGATTTTTATCAAAGAAAAACAGGTTTAACTGAAGCTGTTCAAACAGGCATAGGTCAACTAAATGGTATTCCAATAGCAGTTGGGGTTATGGATTTTCAGTTTATGGGAGGTAGTATGGGATCCGTAGTCGGCGAGAAAATCACCCGTTTGATCGAGTATGCTACTAATCGATCTTTACCTGTCATTATTGTGTGTGCTTCTGGGGGAGCACGCATGCAAGAAGGAAGTTTGAGCTTGATGCAAATGGCTAAAATATCTTCTGCTTTATATGATTATCAATCAAATAAAAAGTTATTCTATATATCAATCCTGACATCTCCTACAACTGGTGGAGTAACAGCCAGTTTTGGTATGTTGGGAGATGTCATTATTGCTGAACCAAATGCCCACATTGCATTTGCGGGTAAAAGAATAATTGAACAAACATTGAATAAAACAGTACCCGATGGTTCACAAGCGGCTGAGTATTCATTCCATAAGGGCTTATTCGACCCAATCGTACCACGTAATCCTTTAAGGGGTGTTCTGAGTGAGTTATTTCAGCTCCACGGTTTCTTTCCTCTGAATCAAAATTAAATATATTAAAGTATAGTACTCGATTCAATTCAATTATTTGTAGCGAACGAGTATTTAGTTCATCGTAAAAAAAAAAAAAAAAACTTAAGTTAAGAAGAGTGGTGTTTTCTTTGGTGACATAAGTTCCACTTGTAGTAAGAGCCGGAAGTTTCGGATAATTATTATTTTTTCCTCCAGATCGATTATTCTATTTTTATCTTATCCCTAATTCCTGATTACTAATCATGAATCCTTTATAAATCAATAGGATAAACAAAGATAAAAGAGTTAAGTTTCTCCTTCCGAGGAATTGGGGGAAGGGAAGACATTAATAAAAAAAAAAAAAAAAAAAAAAGAATTTTATTTGGCCTTCTTAACGTATTAATTTCATTTTAATAGAGAGAATAATATAAATAAATATAAATATATCTTAATTATCTTATTAATAATATATCATATTTGAATCTTAATATTAATTATAAGATATAAGATTCAAATATGATATATTATAGACAGGAGTGAAAGAACCCTCACTTTTCTTTTTTATTATAGAATCGAGTTACCGTTTGCTTTGTTGTATTCGATTAGTGAAAGTCGCGAACTCATAATAAACTCTTAAATACCCTTAGTAAAAAAAAAAAAAAAATAGAAAGAATAAAAAAGAATGGAAGAAGAAGAATAGGAAAGTTTTTTATATTAAATAAAGTGAATTATCATACATATTTATGTAGAACGATGAATTAGGTACACTTAATTCAGGTCTATATTCCTTGCACTTATTAACTACTTAATATTATTTATATTAGATATACTTATCATAAGATATCTTTAAAATACAAATATTAAATTGGGGCACCCATTCTATGACAGATCTACCCTCTATTTTTGTGCCTTTAGTGGGCCTAGTATTTCCGGCAATTGCAATGGCTTCTTTATTTCTTCATGTCCAAGAAAATAAAATTGTCTAGATTCGATAGAGAGCAAATCTCATCAATTTATTTCAACACTGTATCATAATACAAATATTTATTTAGTCTAATATGGTACGATATGTGGCTCTTTCCGAACACAAATAAGAGACTCATATGCATACGGATACACGATATCTACATAAATGTAGATTATATATGGGTATAGCTGGTTAAAAATGGATCGGTGAATAGTTTTAAATATAAAGTCAATTTATCTAACTAATTACTCCTAATAGTTCCCGTCAAAATAGTGCTAGTTGATGAGAGTTACTTGGGGGTCAAGAAAAGTAAAGTCAAATTCATTTGGGTTATTCTCTCAATTCCAATCGAATACAACCTTAGTATAGTAAGTATAGTATGAACTGGCGATCAGAGCATATCTGGATAGAACTTATAACGGGGTCTCGAAAAATAAGTAATTTTTTTTTTGCCTGTAGCCTTTTTTTAGGTTCATTAGGGTTCTTAGTGGTTGGAACTTCCAGTTATCTCGGTAGGAATCTTATATCCGTATTTCCATCTCAGCAAATATTTTTTTTTCCGCAAGGGATCATAATGTCTTTTTATGGGATCGCAGGTCTATTTATTAGCTCCTATTTGTGGTGTACAATTGCGTGGAATGTAGGTAGTGGTTATGACCGATTTGATAGAAAAGAAGGAATTGTTTGTATTTTTCGTTGGGGATTTCCTGGAATAAATCGTCGCATTTTCCTTCGTTTCCTTATGAGAGATATCCAATCCATCAGAATGGAGGTTAAAGAGGGTCTTTATCCTCGTCGTGTCCTTTATATGGAAATAAGAGGCCAAGGGGCGGTTCCCTTGACTGGCACTGATGAGAATCTTACTCCACGAGAAATTGAACAAAAAGTTGCCGAATTAGCCTATTTCTTGCGTGTACCAATCGAAGTATTTTGAAATGAAGAATTTATAGGTTACATTATTCCTGGACTGTGGTTAGGTGGTGAAACATTTCGAAATAATTAATTGATCCGAGAAGGCATTTTTTGTTTCGAAATCCAAATCATATTCGTTACTTCTAGTGGATTTTCGAGTATTCATCGACAGAACCAAATAACAAATGGAGATGAAATTAGTTGGAATTTACCCAATGGAGATATCTCAATATTTTCTAAATACAAGGACTAAATTTTTACACAAAAATGGGAATAGATTCATTGGTTCGATACGATACCTTAATTATAGAATTTGTGTTCAGATAAATATCTGATAAAATCCACGAATGCAGCAGATTCATTAACAATTTACAGATAAAAAAATGAAAAAAAAAAAAAAAAATCATTGACTTCCCTCCCATATATTGTATCCATAGTATTTTTGCCCTGGTGGGTCTCTCTTTCATTTAATAAAAGTCTGGAACCTTGGGTTATTAATTGGTGGAATACCCGGCAATCCGAAACTTTCTTGAATGATATTCAAGAGAAAAGGATTCTAGAAAAATTTATAGAATTAGAAGAACTATTCCTCTTGGACGAAATGATAAAGGAATACCCTGAAACACAGATACAAAAGCTTCATATAGGAATACACAAGGAAACGGTACAATTAGTCAAAACACACGATGAGTATAATCTCCATATCATTTTTAATTTATCGACAAATATAATCTGTTTCGCTATTCTAAGTGGTTATTGTATTCTGGGTAATGAAGAACTTGTTATTCTTAATTCTTGGGTTCAGGAATTCCTATATAACTTGAGTGACACAATAAAAGCTTTTTCAATTCTTTTAGTTACTGATTTATGGATCGGATTTCATTCAACCCATGGTTGGGAACTTATGATTGGTTCAGTCTACAACGATTTTGGATTGGCTCATAACGATAAAATTATATCCGGTCTTGTTTCCACTTTTCCAGTTATTCTAGATACAATTGTGAAATATTGGATCTTCCATTATTTAAATCGTGTATCTCCTTCGCTTGTAGTCATTTATCATTCAATCAACGAATAAAGAACTCATTTGGTCTATCAAATAAGAATGTTTCTTCGTGTTTAAAGAATAAAGAAAGTATTTTCAATCTTACTTATTCTTTATTTATACTTATACCTGTTCAAAGGTATTCGTCCCATATTCTAGTACAATTATTCCAGTACAATGGCAGACTCGTGGATAGGGAACTACACTAATTAGTTACCTTTCTAATTTATTGTAGAAATTCTGGGATCAATGATTGAACCATGCAAAATAGAAATATTTTTTCTTGGGTAAAGGAACAGATGACTCGATCCATTTCTGTATCAATCATGATATATGTAATAACTCGGGTATCTATTTCAAATGCATATCCCATTTTTGCGCAGCAGGGTTATGAAAATCCGCGTGAAGCAACTGGACGAATTGTATGTGCAAATTGCCATTTAGCTAATAAGCCCGTGGATATTGAAGTTCCGCAAACTGTACTTCCTGATACTGTATTTGAAGCAGTTGTTCGAATCCCCTATGATATGCAACTGAAACAAGTTCTTGCTAATGGGAAAAAGGGGGCTTTGAATGTGGGAGCTGTTCTTATTTTACCCGAAGGATTTGAATTAGCCCCCCCCGATCGTATTTCTCCCGAGGTGAAAGAAAGGACGGTAAATCTATCCTTTCAGAGTTACCGTCCCAATAAAAGAAATATTCTTGTAATAGGTCCTGTTCCCGGCCAGAAATATAGTGAAATTGTTTTTCCCATTCTTTCCCCCGACCCTGCAACGAAGAAAGACGTTCACTTCTTAAAATATCCAATATATGTGGGTGGAAATAGAGGAAGGGGTCAGATTTATCCTGATGGGAGCAAGA